CAAGAAAAGCTTGCACTGTCATAAATAAAGAATGCCTGTACCATAACCGACACAGGTGGGTAGGTAGAGTATACTAAGGGGCGCGAGATAACTCTCTCTAAGGAACTCGGCAAAATAACTCCGTAACTTCGGGAGAAGGAGTGCCTTATTTATTTAAGGTTGCAATAACAAGATCCAAGCAACTGTTTACCAAAAACACAGGTCTCCGCTAAGTCGTAAGACGATGTATGGGGGCTGACGCCTGCCCAGTGCCAGAAGGTTAAAGAAGTTGGTTAGCAATAGCGAAGCTGATAACTGAAGCCCTGGTGAACGGCGGCCGTAACTATAACGGTCCTAAGGTAGCGAAATTCCTTGTCGGGTAAGTTCCGACCCGCACGAAAGGCGTAATGATTTGGATACTGTCTCGGAGAGAGGCTCGGTGAAATAGACTTGTCTGTGAAGATGCGGACTACCTGCACCTGGACAGAAAGACCCTATGAAGCTTTACTGTAACTTGAAATTGAAATTGGACTTTATTCGCGCAGTATAGGTGGGAGGCATTGATAATATTCTTGCGGGAATATTGGAGCCATCAGTGAGATACCACTCTTATAATGTTAGATTTCTTTAACTTTGAACCATTATCTGGTCAAAGGACAGTTTCAGGCGGGCAGTTTGACTGGGGCGGTCGCCTCCTAAATGGTAACGGAGGCGTACAAAGGTTTCCTCTGAACGGGTAGAAATCGTATCTAGAGTATAAAGGCATAAGGAAGCTTGACTGTGAGACCTACAAGTCGAGCAGGGACGAAAGTCGGTCTTAGTGATCTGACGGTACTGAGTGGAAAGGCCGTCACTCAACGGATAAAAGTTACTCTAGGGATAACAGGCTGATCTCCCCCAAGAGTTCACATCGACGGGGAGGTTTGGCACCTCGATGTCGGCTCATCGCATCCTGGGGCGGTAGTACGTCCCAAGGGTTGGGCTGTTCGCCCATGAAAGCGGTACGCGAGCTGGGTTCAGAACGTCGTGAGACAGTTCGGTCCATATCCGGTGTAGGCGTTAGAATATTGAGAGGAGCCTTCTCTAGTACGAGAGGACCGAGAAGGACATACCTCTGGTGTACCAGTTATCGTGCCAACGGTAAACGCTGGGTAGCTATGTATGGAGTGGATAACCGCTGAAAGCATCTAAGTGGGAAGCCCACCTCAAGATGAGTATTCTCATCACGTAAGTGAGTAAGGTCACGGTAAGACTAACCGTTTAATAGGCATTAAGTGTAAGTACAGTAATGTATGTGCTGAGATGTCCTAACAGACCGAGGACTTGAATTTTATAAATCTTTAAGTTAATTCTTAAAGATTTTTTGCTTTGGCGTTTTTAGTGTACTGCGCGGAACCACACTGATCCATCCCGAACTCAGTTGTGAAACGTTATAAATCGACGAAAATACTTGGAGGGGGACCTCCTGGGAAGATAGTTCAATGCCAAAGTTTTAAACTAAATAAATGTAATATTAATTAATTTATTAACCATAATATAATACAATAGAAATTAAGCAAATAAGACTATAACATGAACAAGAAGTTAGTATAACAAACTATCACAGACAATTGGATCGTATTTTGATTTGCTATAGGTACTACAATAGCTAGTTTTGGTAAACCTGAGAGTATGTAATGTATAGTGGGACAAAAGTAGGCATAGACACTCCAATGTAGAATTTTACATTCAGCAGTACAACTACCAGAGTATTTACAGCTTTTGCCGTGCTAATTGTTTTGCAACGTATTTAACATCCAAATTAAAAGGATTATCTACTCTTTGATCTCTCAGAGCTTTATTTATGATGTTTTTCGCCATTTCTAAGTTTTTTAAATATTTATATCCTATATATTCACTAGATAACGGACTGGACTTTAAAATTGAACTATTAGAACTACGTACTATGAGCTTGTAACCACGACGGAAATATTTATTTTTTGGACTGTGTTTTTTCACATGATCTGGCTTTTTTAGTAAATAGTAAATATTATATTATCTAAGATCTTAAAAATAGTCTTATATGTTATAGAATAAATATTAAAATTTTAGATATAATAATAGTTGTAAGATTATGTGAAATATAACTTTCGATATTTCAAATTTAAAAATCTCTAAAGGATAAAATAATTTATGGATTCTCGTTTACTTGTAATTGCTGCTCCTGTTTTAATCGCAGCATCATGGGCTTTATATAATATAGGTCGTTTAGCGATTCAACAAATTCAACGCTTATCACGATAATGTAAATTGTTTATAGAGTTCTATTTTGAATAGAAAGAATCTATAAACAATTTAATCTTGTAACCCTCGAATGATTCTTATTAATTAGTTTTCTAATTTATAGACTAACTCGCAGATTTATTTGGAAGTTCAAGATAAAACAAGAATACCTTATAATTTTTTATTCTATAATTTTTTAAAACACTGTGTGTTATTTTGTATAGTTCATTTATTCTTTAATGTTAAGACTAAAAGAACTATAAAACTGCAGTATTTATAAATTTTAGTTTTCATCTCTTAAAATTCAATAGATGGTGAACTTGGATCTGCATATTGTTTCTTTTTCATACGTCCTGATAGATAGCCTAAACGTCCCGCTTGGACCGCTAAATTCATTGCTAATGCCATTTGGCGAGGGTTTTCTGCTTGAGCGACTGCCGTATTTAATAAAACACCATCTGCTCCTAGTTCCATAGCTAGAGCTGCTTCACTTGGAGTTCCAATACCAGCATCAACAATAACTGGAATACTTGAATTTTCAATAATAATTTGAATGTTTGATAAATTATTTAATCCTTGACCTGAGCCTATAGGTGATCCTAAAGGCATAACCGTTGCACAACCGAGATCTTCTAAATGTAAAGCTAGCATCGGATCGGCATTTATATAAGGTAAAACTGTAAATCCTTTATTTACAAGAAACTCAGCAGCTTTTAACGTACCTACAGGATCTGGTAGTAAATATTTCGGATCTGAGATAACTTCAAGTTTAACAAAAAAATTGTCCTCTTGACCAAGTTGACATGCTAATTCATGTCCTAAAAAAGCCATTCTAATAGCTTCTTCAGCCGTTTGTGAGCCTGCCGTATTAGGTAATAACCATACTTTTTCCCAATCTATAAATTTTAAGAAACTTGTATAATCATTATTTAAATTCATAGGTAATCGACGAATAGCTACAGTCGCAATTTCACAATCACTACTATTAATACTATCGAGAGTATCAGAAACTGTTTTATATTTACCGGTTCCTAACATTAAACGTGAATTGAAGGTTTTGTTACCAATTTTCAATTTATCTAGATTTTCTTTCATTTTATTTGTTTTAATAAATACTCCCCAGGTAGGACTTGAACCTACGACCAATCGGTTAACAGCCGATTGCTCTACCACTGAGCTACTGAGGATATCATCTGTTCATATATTAACATATCTTTTCTATATATTCAAGTTTTTTACAATCTATTTAATTCTGATTTTTTATTCAAAATTAAATGTCTTAAAACATGTGAATCTAATTTTAAGTTGTTTGAAAAATTTTCAATATATTTTGGCATACTTGAAAAATTAATTTGAATATAATTACCTTTTTTCTGATTTTTAATTAAGTAAGCTAAATTTCGCTTACCTCTAGAAATTACTGATATTTCACAAGCACTGAATTTTCGTAAAGCTTTTGCATAATTAAAGGCCCAAGTTTTTAATTCACTATCATTAAATTCTTCTGTTAAAAGAATCATCATTTCATATTTTACTAATGGTGACATAGGAGATTATCTTATTGAAATTAAACTCTATATTACTTATAATTATTTTAAAATGTCAATTTATTTTATAATAATTTTATTTGTTAATATTAAGCTGATTATAGAATAGTAAATAATCATAACTAATATACTACTTTTGAAGAGAGTAACTTCTTTTACTCATAAATTATAAAAGATAAATTAATATTTATTAACCCTTTTAATCTATTAACTTTAGTAGATTATGTTAATTTTTCCGAAAAAATCTTTATTATTTAATTCATAATAAAGATGATCGAACATCATTTTATTTTTTTCATAAGTGAGTTTATTATTAAGATACACACTTTAATAACAAATTTACTTGTATTAAAAATAAAAAATATATTCTAAATTAAAATTCTTTTTAGTAGAATAACATCACGTAAAACAATTTAAATAAAAAATTTTTATTGAGGAAATTTCATGGACTGGAATCTTATTCAAAATTTTTCTTCTAATATAGTTTTTGGAATTTTATTATTTTCAATGACAATGTATTGGATTAATCTATCATTCTTTAAAGGTGGAAATAACTTAGCAAAAATTGGTAAATTTAGTGCCATTATTGCAAATATTTTGTTATTTTTTATTCTTTGTTCACGTTGGATTATTGCTGGGTATTTTCCACTAAGTAACTTATACGAGTCATTATTATTTTTAACTTGGACATTATTAACAATTTACTTATATATAGAATATAAGACTCAAAGTAAAGTTATGGGGGCAATTTTAATTCCCGTTGCTCTATTAATAAATGGTTTTGCTAATTTAACACTTTCTGCCGAAATGCAAAAATCAAGTCCATTAGTTCCAGCTTTACAATCAAATTGGTTGATGATGCATGTTAGCATGATGATGCTAAGTTATGCAACGCTAATTATGGGATCTTTATTATGTATTTTATTTTTAGTTATTTCAAAATACAAAGAAGTAGATCTAAAAATAATTGATGAATCTTCATTACCACTTTATAATATAATGCTTGATTATTATGAAGCAAAGTTATTTGTATCACCTAATGAAAACAATCGCGAAACAGTTGATGAAATTTCAGAACTTGGAAAGTTAAAATTGTTACAAAGTCTCGATAATTGGAGTTACAGAATTATTGGCTTAGGTTTTCCATTTTTAACAATTGGAATTATTGCTGGTGGAGTTTGGGCAAATGAAGCATGGGGTTCATATTGGAGTTGGGATCCAAAAGAAACGTGGGCATTAATAACATGGATTGTTTTTGCTACTTATCTACATTCTCGAATCACAAAAGGTTGGGAAGGTAAAAAAACCGCTATTTTAGGAAGCTTAGGATTTTTTGTAATCTGGGTTTGCTATTTGGGAGTAAATTTTTTAGGAAAAGGACTACATAGTTACGGATGGCTATCTTAAATACTTACTAATCTTTTGTTTTTATTTATATTTTCTTCTAATTAAAAATAAATAATTTCATAAGTCTGTACTTATATTGAAGTATTTAATGTTTTATAAAATGCTTAGTGACTATAATTATTCTGTAAACTTTTTTTGTATGGTTTTAAAGAAGATTTTATTTGTTGAATAAAATCTTTTTTAAAATCCAGACATTTTTTAGACTGAAAAAATTTTAGAATTGTCGGAATTAGATAAAAACAAACTATTAGTTTAATACGCTAATCCTAAACTTCTTGTTGTTTCTGCACCTAAATAAACTCTAACGCTTAAAAAGTCTGTCGGACAAGCCGTTTCACATCTTTTACAACCAACACAGTCTTCTACACGTGGTGAAGACGCAATTTGACCTGCTTTACAACCATCCCAAGAAACCATTTCTAATACATCTGTAGGACATGCTCTAACACATTGAGTACAACCAATACAAGTATCGTAAATTTTTACTGTATGAGACATAATTTTAAACACTTTAAGATAACGTAGATATACTCAATTATAGTATATCTCGTGAAAAATATTTTATTTTATTAAAATAAGAATTAAAATGAAAATAAATGCCTTAGTTCGAAAAAACCATTTAAAATGCAGTTCTAAATAGTTTGACTAATTCAAAAAATCTTTAGTATTATAAAACAGTATAAAGATAAGATATTCTAAATTATGAAATATGCAATCGTTGAAATAAGCGGTCGACAGTTTTGGATAGAAACAGGTAAATACTATGATTTAAATCGTATTCCTACAGAATTAGGTAAACAAATTACTCTAAATCGTGTTTTATTAGTAAATAATGATGGAGAAATTTTAATTGGCCAACCTTACTTAGAAAGTGTTAAAGTTAAAGGCAAAATTTTAGAACATTTACGCGGACGCAAAACAATTGTTTATAAAATGCGACCTAAAAAGAAAACACGTAAGAAACAAGGTCATCGTCAAGAATTAACACGCGTTTTAATTGAAGATATTAGTATTAATTAGAAATTAAGGAATTATTATTTATGGCTCACAAAAAAGGTGCGGGAAGTACGAAAAACGGTCGGGACTCAAACGCGAAAAGACTAGGAGTTAAAAGATTTGGGGGACAAGTTGTTAAAGCAGGAAATATTTTAATTCGTCAACGAGGAATGAAATTTAAACCTGGACTTAATGTTGGCTGTGGGAAAGACTTTACGTTATTTGCTTTAAAAGATGGTGTAGTTAAATTTGATTATAAAGATACAACATCAAAAAGAGTAAATATTATTAGTTAAAACAATATTTAAAATGTTAAACAATCCGTTTAATGGAAACGTAATTACAAATGAATATCAGAAATTAATTAATCAAATTAATGCATTAGAAGATAATTTAAAAACATTAACTGATAATGAATTAAAACATAAAACTCTTCAATTAAAAAAACGAGCTTCTAAAGAACAAGAATTACCTGACTTTATTGCAGAATCTTTTGCACTTACAAGAGAAGCTAGCGTTCGAACTCTTGGACTTCGTCATTTTAATGTTCAATTATTAGGAGGTCTTGTACTCAATAATAATAAAATTGCTGAAATGCGAACAGGTGAAGGTAAAACTTTAGTGGCAACCCTACCTGCTTGTTTAAATGCATTAACAGAAAAAGGCGTTCATATAGTTACTGTTAATGATTATTTAGCAAATCGTGATCAAATTTCGATGGGACAAATTTATCGTTTTTTAGGCCTAGATACTGGGCTAATTAGAGAAGATATGAATGTGTCACAAAGAAAAAAAAATTATAATGCAGATATAACATACGTAACAAATAGTGAATTGGGATTTGATTATTTACGTGACAATATTGCTTTAAATCTTAAAGATGTGGTTTTAAGACCATTTAATTATTGTATTATTGATGAAGTAGATTCGATTTTAATTGATGAAGCACAAACTCCATTAATAATCTCAGAAGCAACAGAAACGTGTATTGATAAATACATTGTAGCAACTGAACTTACAGATTATTTGGAAGTTAATGTTCATTTTAAAGTTGATGAAAAAAATAAAAATGTCAGTTTAACCGATCAAGGAACGGTACAAATTGAAAATATTTTAGGTATTCAAGATTTATATAATCCCAGTGATCCTTGGATTCCTTATATTATTAATGCTATCAAAGCTAACACGTTATTTTTTTTAAATGTTAATTACATTATTCAAAATAGCCAAATAATTATTGTTGATGAGTTTACAGGTCGAACTATGCCTGATCGTCGCTGGAGTGATGGTTTACATCAAGCATTAGAAGCGAAAGAAGGTGTTCCTATTAAACAAAATACTGAAACTCGTGCTTCTGTTACCTATCAAAATTTCTTCTTACTATATCCTAAATTATCAGGAATGACTGGTACTGGGAAAACGGCAGAACTTGAATTTGAAAAAGTTTATAATTTATCTGTGGAAGAAATTCCGACAGCACGACCGAATCAACGAAACGATTTACCGGATATTATATATAAAGACCAATTTTCAAAATGGAATGCTGTTGCTAAAAAATGCAAAGAAATTTCATCAACTGGTCAACCTGTATTGGTTGGCACAACAACAGTTGAAAAATCAGAATTATTGGCTCAGTTATTAAATGAATATAAATTATCTTATCAAATTTTAAATGCAAAACCAGAGAATGTTCGCCGAGAATCCGAAATTGTAGCCCAAGCTGGCAAAAGATCTAGTATTACAATTGCTACTAATATGGCTGGTCGAGGTACAGACATTATTCTCGGTGGAAACATTGAATTTAAAATTAGAAAATATCTTTATAATATTTTAGTTTCTTATAAAAATAAAACTCAATCTAATTTAAAAAAATCGAATTTTTTTGTTTCTCAAAAATCTAGAAGAAGTTCTCATATATTTTTAAGTGTTTTATCTTCTTTAATAAAAAATAAAGAATTTTTAGCCTTATCTGACACGGCAATTCTAAAAATTTTGAATGAAAGTGACCAAATTCGGATACCAAAAATCCCTTATCAATGTTCAATTAAATTGTTAATTGATGAATTAATCTTATTTGAAAATAAAAGTCAAACTCTTGATAATATTGCAGTTAAAAATCTAGGTGGACTTTACATAATAGGAACTGAGCGAAATGATTCGAAAAGAATTGATAATCAGTTACGGGGAAGATGCGGACGACAAGGGGATCCTGGAACATCACGATTTTTTTTGAGTCTCGATGATAAATTACTTCGTATATTTGGAGGTTCAAATATCCAAAAAAGTCTTCAAAATCAGTTTTTAGATGATTCACCGTTAGAGTCAAATCTTTTGAATAAAAGTTTAGATGCTGCACAAAAACGTGTAGAAGAGGATTCGTATGAAGGTCGAAAAAACTTACTAGATTATGATGAGGTTTTAAATAAACAACGTAAAGTTATTTATTATGAACGACGAAAAATTTTAGAGAGTAAATCTGTACGTACCAAAATTTTGGCCTATGGAGAACAAGTAATTACAGAAATTCTAGTAGAATTAAAAGAAAATGATCTATCTATTAATCAAATTATCCCATTATTAGAGAATTTATTTGGTAAAAATTTGGCATTATCTTTATTCACTCAATTATCTAAAGTAGAATTGAAAAATTTTGATAATTTTGAATTAGAAACATACTTATTTCAAGAATTTTGGTTATGTTATGAATCCAAAATTTTAGAATTAGAGATCCATAATCCAGGTATAATTACAGGCTTAGAAAGAACACTTATATTAGTTTATATTGATATTGCTTGGAAAGAGCACCTGCAAAAAATGGCATTATTACGAGATGCTGTTCGTTGGCGTGGTTATGGACAACGAAATCCGTTGTATGAGTATAAAGAAGAAGCATATGACTTATTTCAAGATCGCAGTCTAGCTACAAGACATTTAATGATTTACGATTTAATTCGTTCATCAATACTATAAAACATTAGTTTTTATCTAAACAAATAAATTTATTATGGCAAAACGTACTCTATCAAATAAAACTCGTTATTCGATTTTAAAACTCTCAGGTTTTCGTAGTCGAATGGCTACTGCACAAGGTAGAAAAACGATTAAAAATCGTAGAAAAAAAGGTCGAAAAAAATTAGCAATTAATAAGTAATTTTTAAAATTATTAGAGTAAGTCGGGATGAGTTACTCTAATAATAAATAATTTTTTAGTTGAGATTAATATAATTTTATTAGTCCAGCCACTTACTTTTAAAAGGCCTATTTATGAAATTTAATGATGAATTAACACTTCTTTTAAGAGCAAGATATCCAATTATTTATATTAATACGATTGAAGAAGATCGTGTTGAATACGTTATTCGAAAAAATATCAAAACAAAACTTAATCGAAGTATTTATAGTTGGGATTTTGTCGATGGTTATACAAATAATCCAAATAATGTTGGATTTGCAAAACGTAATCCTCTACAAGCACTTGAATTAGTTGAAAGATTGACTTCTGAAACACCAGCGTTATTTTTGTTAAAAGATTTTAATCGATTTTTAACAGATGTTTCTATTTCTAGAAAATTAAAAAATGTAAGTCGAATTTTAAAGCTACAACCTAAAACAATAATTATTATTGGTTCAGAACTAAATATTCCAAAAGAATTAAATGATTTAATAACAATCATAGAATTTAATCTCCCTACCGAAAGTGAAATTAATCAAGAATTAAATAGATTAATTAGTTCTTTAAATATTAAAATTGAATCTCAACTTCTTGAAAATTTAACAAGAGCATGCCAAGGCTTATCACTTGAAAGAAT